GTCAATAAAAATCGGTTTCAATGCTATTTTTTTTTTGTTTTTTCTGAGTTTATCCAATTTATCGTGAAAGGTAAGAGGGGATAAAGGAACCGTGTGTTGATTGTCCTCTAAAGGTAAGTTTTCTTCTTCCTTATGTAAAAAGGGAATAAATAAATCAATCAAATTCCGGCAGGCTTCATGAAGTGCTTCTTTCGGAGTTAAACTCCCATTTGTCCATATTTCGAGAAAGAGTATCTCTTGTTTTTCATTCCCATTCCCATAAGAATGAATACTATGATTCGCATTTCGAACAGGCATGAATACAGCATCTATAGGATAACTTCCATCTTGAAAGTTATGTGGCATTTTGATAAGATATCCGCGATTTCTCTTGATTTGTAATCCAATACACAAATCAATTGGTTCTGTCAAGCTAGCTATATGTTGTGTATTATCAACGATTTCTACATAAGGTGGTAAGATGATATCTTGAGCAGTTACATATCCTGGACCTCTGACACAAATAGACGCGTCACAAGTTCCATATAGATTACTTCTCAATACAATTTCTTTTAAATTCATGAAAATTTCATGGACCGATTCTTGAATACCCGCTATGGTAGAATATTCATGCGGGACGTTCTCAGATTTTACACGTGTGATACATGTTCCTTCTATTTCTCCAAGTAAAGCTCTTCGCATCGCAATGCCTATTGTGTCGGCTTGACCTTTCATAAGTGGAGACAGAATAAAGCGTCCATAATAAAGACGTTTACTGTCTTCTCTTGATTCAACACACTTCCACTGTAGTGTCCGAGTAGATACTGTTACTTTCTCTCGAACCATAGTAATATTATTTGATTTGATTGAATCATTTATTTCTCTTGTTTCTCTTGAAATTTCTTCAATGTTAATTTCTACACACGTCTTTTTTTCGGGGGTCTGCAACCATTATGTGGCATAGGGGTTACATCCCGTACGAAAGTTAATAGTATACCACTTCTACGAATAGCTCGTAATGCTGCGTCTCTTCCGAGACCGGGACCTTTTATCATGACTTCTGCTCGTTGCATACCTTGATCTACTACTGTACGAATAGCATTTGCTGCTGCAGTTTGAGCGGCAAAGGGTGTCCCTCTTCTCGTACCCTTGAATCCACAAGTACCCGCTGAGGACCAAGAAACCACCCGACCCCGTACATCTGTAACCGTGACAATGGTATTATTGAAACTTGCTTGAACATGAATAACCCCCTTTGGTATTCTACGTGCACTCTTACGTGAACCAATACGTCCATTTCTACGTGAACCAATTCTCGGTATAGCTTTTGCCATATTTTATCATCTCATAAATATGAGTCAGAGATATATGGATATATCCATTTCATGTCAAAACAGATTCCTTATTTGTACATCGAGTCCTTTAGTGAGTCTGATTATCCTTGTCTTTGTTTATGTCTCGGGTTGGAACAAATTACTATAATGCGCCCCCGCCTACGGATTAGGCGACATTTTTCACAAATTTTACGAACAGAAGCTCTTATTTTCATATTTGTCATTCCTTATCTTAATTCTGAATCTACTTCTTGGAAGAAAATAAGTTTCTTGAAATTTTTCATCTCGAATCATATTGAATAAAAACCACCTAATCCTTCCAATCCTTTTTGCGGAGTCGATAAATTATACGTCCTCTGGTTGAATCATAACGACTTACTTCAATTTTGACTCTATCTCCTGGCAGTATCCGTATAAAACTACGCCGGATCTTTCCTGAAACATAACCCAGGATCAGATCTTCATTATCTAACCGAACCCGGAACATACCATTGGGAAGCGATTCAGTAATTAAACCTTCATGAATCCATTTTTGTTCTTTCATTCCAGGTAAAGCCTCCTTGAAGTATCAACTAATGGAGGAGGAACGATATTAGACAACTCGTCCCTTTTCTTTTTTTTAGAAATAGGAAGAAGTTTCGGATCCAATTTGGATATTAAAAGGATTACCATATATAACACAAAATTTCTCCGCCGATTCCTTCGAGTCGAGCCTCTCGGTCTGTCATTATACCTCGAGAAGTAGAAAGAATTACAATCCCCATCCCACCTAAAATTCTAGGAATTCGTTGAGAGTTAGAATAGATTCGTAGACCGGGTCGACTGATCCGTTTTAAATTTAAAAAATTTCTATAGAGTCTTTTCCTATTCCTTCTATGCCGCAGGTTTAAAACCAAAAAAGATTTGTTTTTTTCTCGATGTTTTCTAACGTTTTCAATAAAACCTTCTCGGAAAAGTATTTTAACAATATTTTCGGTAATATTAGTAGATGCGATGCGAACCACTCTTTTTCTATCCATATCAGCATTTCGTATAGAGGTTATTATCTCAGCAATAGTGTCCCTACCCATGGTGAACTAAAATTATGGGTGCCCCAAAATTGGATATAATCAACATGTTTTTCTTTTTTTTTTTTTTTTTACTTATTTGTTTTATGAATATGAATTATTAAAGGTATATGCGTGAGACACAATCTACTAATTAATCTAGTTCTTAATCTATTTCTTTCAAATACCCACTATAAACATATCAGTGATCTCATTTTATAATACCTCGGGAGCTAATGAAACTATTTTAGTAAAATGGAATTGTCTCAATTCCCGGGGGATCGCACCAAAAATTCTAGTTCCTTTTGGATTTCCTTCTTGATCAATCACAACTGCAGCATTGTCATCATATCGTATTATCATACCGCTGTCACGTTTAAGTTCTTTACAGGTACGAACAATTACAGCTCTGACTACTTCTGATTTTTCTAGGGGCATATTTGGTACTGCTTCTTTGATCACAGCAACAATAACGTCACCAATATGAGCATATCGACGATTGCTAGCTCCTATGATTCGAATACACATCAATTCTCGAGCCCCGCTGTTATCTGCTACATTTAAATGGGTCTGAGGTTGAATCATATCAATTTTTTAGTCTATTCTTCCAATGCAAAGGATGAAGAAAAAAAAGGAATATTTTTTGTCCAAAAAAAGAAACTTTCATCCCCAAGATTCATTTCTGTTGGTTCTACATTTTTATCCTGAAATAATGAATTGAGTTCGTATAGGCATTTTGGATGCTGCTATTGAAATAGCCCTTCTAGCTATATTTTCGGTTACTCCACCCATTTCGTATAGTATTCGACCTGGTTTAACAACAGCTACCCAATATTCAGGGGATCCCTTTCCCGAACCCATACGTGTTTCAGCGGGTCTTACTGTAACCGGTTTGTCTGGAAATATACGGACCCATATTTTTCCACCACGGCGTGCATTTCGTGTCATTGCTCGTCGACCTGCTTCGATTTGTCTAGATGTGATCCAAGCAGGTTCAAGTGCCTGAAGAGCATATTTACCGAAACAAATATGATTACCTCGATAAGATATTCCCTTCATTCTTCCTCTATGTTGTTTACGGAATCTAGTTCTTTTGGGGTTATAGTTGATGGTTGTTTCACAATTCCATCTCTACTACAGAACCGGACGTGAGAGTTTCTTCTCATCCAGCTCCTCACGAATAAAAGGATTAAAAACATTTAATTGAAATGATTAACATTTTTTGTAAAAAATCGTTTTTTTTTAGAACGTTCTAAAAAATCTTTATTTTGTTTTGTCCTTTATCCAAGTTTAGCAACTAAAAAAAAAAAAAGTTTTCGCGGGCGAATATTTACTCTTTCAATCTCTATTTCATTTGTAGGGCTCGTTCGTGACTTCTCCCAATAGATGAATTAATCTCCGGTTCATTTCGCCATCCCGACTAGTGAATCATTAAGATTCATTTTTTCAATAAAATCTTTTGCATGCACAGGTTCCATCGTTCCCATCGCTTCGTACTTAATGATTAGGTCCGAATTCTACAATGGAGCTCATAATCCAATTTGTTCCTGAGTCAATCTTCTTAGTCTTTATTGGCTCCAAGCTCTTTATTTTTTTCTTGATTCATTTAATATTTCATTATGGATGAATCAAATGAATCAATTAGTATTGATGCTTTATTACACTGTCTTTTATGAGATGACTCGTAACCTTACATATTGGAATTCTATATCATTGATATTCTTTTTCTCTCTTTCTCTCATCCTTCCATTTATCCACACCTTTACTTCTTTCATTTTGTTTTACAACTTCTAATTAAAGTTTATGCAAAAAAAAATTTCAGTTGCTACAAAGATATGACTGATTTATCATATCTTGACTGGTTCTTTATATCCAGATAATACGAAGTGATGAGTTGGTTATTAGTTCATACTATGGGGCTGGTCCTTTTTTAATCCTAACCCTAAAAAACCAACGAGTCACACACTAAGCATAGCATTTATATCAAATGGTCAATTGAATTTTTATTCAACCCTATAGAATTAAGAATTAGAATTGCTCATTTTGATTCACCAGAAAAAGAATGAACGAGTTTCTATTTTTTTTTTTTCTATCAATGGATAGAAGGGAAAGACAAGTAAAGGTTTCTTATTCTTCGTCTATAAATATCCAAATTTTGATACCCAAGACCCCATAGATAGTTCGAACTGTATAGGAACAATAATCAATTTTAGCTCGAATGGTTTGTAGGGGAACCCTACCTTCTCTGATCCATTCGACACGTGCAATTTCTTTTCCGTCGATACGTCCTGCAATTTGTACTTGAATTCCTTTTGTATCTGCTTGTTCAGTTAATTCAATAGCTTTTTTCATTGCTTTTCGAAATGAAACTCTATTCTTTAATTGTCCGGCTATAAATTCTGCAAGAATATTAGGGTTTCCATAAGGTTTTGCAATTCTTGTGATAGCAACGTTAAGTTTTTGGTTCACATAATTAAATTCTTTTTCTAGATTAATCTGTAATTCTTGGATTCCTCGCGTTCTATTTTCTATTAATAACTTTGGGAATCCCATAAAGATTATGACCTGGATCAAATCAATTCTTTTTTTAATTTCTATACGTGCAATTCCCTCGACGCCGGAGGATATTCTCATATTCTTT